CCCAATTTTAGATTCAAAACCAAGAATCATTCAGGAATTCACAGCCGATAGTTCAATAGTTAATGGTTCCAATTTATCTTGAATTTTTTTTATAAAAAAAAATTCAAGATGTAAGTATAAATTAAATATAAGAATAAGGGGTAGATTTTCATCTATTTTGTATCGTTTTGGCGGCATGGCCGAGTGGTAAGGCGGGGGACTGCAAATCCTTTTTCCCCAGTTCAAATCCGGGTGTCGCCTGATCAACAAAAGAAAGATTAGAGTAGTGGAAGGGAATCGGTAAGTCTTGATAACCCTTCCACTACTAATGTAGTGTCCACTAATTATGCTTTGAATTAGGAATTGGATTGGATAGCCGGAGGGGGAATCTAATTGGTTAGTAATTGGGTGGAAGATACTTTGTATACAGATTCACGAGAGTCTTTGAATGCTCAAGCATTCAATCAATATTAAATTGTAGCTTTTTTTATATATTTATTATATTTATCCTAATTTTTTTTATTTAAAAATTTAAAAGGTGCAAAAATAAAGATTTTATTTTTGGTAACCCTAGTAAAGAATGGGCTGTTTTATGATTGTTTCTTTGAAACAATCAGGAGAGGGTAAGGATTCGATCAAATGGGAAATCGAGTTATGTGATGGATAGCAATCTTATCTTGTCTTACTTCCATATTAAGAGGCCTTTTACTTATAAAGGACAAAAAAAGAAACACTAGGTTGGATTATCCTACATGTTCGATTAATAACATTCCCTTGACTCTTCTAAGAGTGTCACTTCTTGTTGTTATTTTTCTTGGACTTAATGTTTCTAGATTCTACGAGAAATCCTATAAGAACGTGTTGTAAGTGGATTTATTGGATTAGTTCATCAATAGTGTTGGTCCAGAACCGAACCCCCCCTTTTTTTTTGACTCTGCACCATTGATTCCACTATTATGAGTGAGCAATAATGGAATAATTCCTTCATATTCATAGAGGTAGGGGACACAATTTACATGGATATAGTAAGTCTCGCTTGGGCTGCTTTAATGGTAGTCTTTACATTTTCCCTTTCACTCGTAGTATGGGGAAGAAGTGGACTCTAAGTCTAAGGATACTACGAAATTTAGTTAGCACTTTTTATTATCGAATAAATAATAATGAAATGAATATTATTCATCTTGAATTCCAGTGGAGTAATGTAGGAGTAATGTATTAGATAAATAATACCCCTATCAATCAAAGTCAAAGAGATAGTTGACGGATTCCCATCCAATGTTCGTGTTCGTATTTAGATTAGAAACTAAGAAAAATACAGATGATAGGAAATTTCTTTCAACAAAATTCTTCCGAAACTTTCGATTTTGATGAACCCGCTCTTACCAGAATTCTCTATAGACAATGAGGAACAGAGGATCCTTTTTTTTTCAAATTGATTGTAAACCAATCAAATAGATGAAGCAAATAAATAGAATTGAAGTGCTATGCTATGTGCATTACATATATGTAATTGATATCTACATATATGATAGATGAATATACATATTTGCTTTTAAATTGATCTATATTTAGGTCTCTATCTTTATAGAGTACACCTTATATATATTAAATAATACTAATATAATAAAATATAATAAATAGTATGGTAGAAAGAGTCATATATTTCTTTCTACCATTACTATCGGATCTCCCATTACTATCGGATCTCATAGAATACTGCTGATCCCATCCCCATCATTTCATTTAAAACGCAAAATTGGAATCCTTTATTTGGATTTCATTTCTTCAATCATTGATAAGAACTACGAAGTCAAGTTTCATTCAAATTAATTATTTTGACTGACTGTTTTTACATATATGATAAGTAAAAAAGCAGTAGGAATTAGAATGAACAGTGCAGTAGCAATAAATGCAAGAATATTTACTTCCATAATCTCTTCGTTTTTTTTTACTTCGCAATAACTCGGGATTTCATCCCATAGAGCCCCATAGAGATAAGAAATCTTTCACCCGTAAATTCAAATGGGATGAATTACATCTTGATGATATCAAATCGGCTCAATATAATGAATAACAATAAAATATCGGAGCTGCGATTCATTGTCGAGAATTGAATAGTATAACATAGGAAGATCCTTTATCCATACCGAATCGAAAATTTGATTTCTAATCCAATCTGAAATTCCTGTATTTTGAATTTTTTCCCATTCTTTGCTATAACCTACTTCGGGTACAACCATCTAATGAAGTATCATCTAACCGCGTTTCCACTTCCATTGGTTACAAACCCCCCAAAACCATCGAAGTTAAATGGAAATAAGGACGGAGTTAAGTTCGAAACTTCATTTTTTTCATGCTCTAATTGTCTTGGAAGACAAAAGAAGTGTGATAAAGATGAGTCCCATTCTACAAGATATAATATTCCATCAAATGTACTTTCTTCAATGATATAAGATATAAATTGTGTCAAAGTAATTGAGATTACATATGATGTCTCTCTCCCACCAATCAATACTAGTTCAAATAATGGAGATTGGTTTAATGAAAAATAAATAAGGATCCGCGTTGGGAATAAAATTCTGCTCTTTGTCCCCCTTTTAATCTAGTTTAGAAAATAAAAAGAAGAGATTCATTTATTATTTGAGTTATGGGGTCCGCCGGGACTGACGGGGCTCGAACCCGCAGCTTCCGCCTTGACAGGGCGGTGCTCTGACCAATTGAACTACAATCCCAAGTAAATTTAGGTGTATAGAATATCTATTCGTATGATCTCCGTTAATTACCCTGTTATAACCGAGGCGCGGGTGATATATGGATATTATATCCTATGGTTTAGTAAGAGTGACATGAATTAATAGTAATTCTTTTTTTATTGCCAAATCAATTGAAAATACATCTTTCAATGAAATCAAAAAAGAGTCTTTTTTATTTACTCGTTTCCTAAGACTTTATACTTCTTTATACTTACAGATCCTAATCTGAATCTAGATAATTAAGAAGATCCGCATTTTTGATAACATTTATAACAAAAAAATCCAAAATCTAAAGTAGGGATATCTCAGAAAGTTTTATTTTTCTTATGCTTCCACAATTGTTCTTATTCTTCTGTATCAGGCATTTCTGGAAAACAAACGGGTTATATAATTTCATTTTGGATTAGCGAATTATTGGGCCGAGCTGGATTTGAACCAGCGTAGACATATTGCCAACGAATTTACAGTCCGTCCCCATTAACCACTCGGGCATCGACCCCGGATAAATCAATTTTCGACCTATTGATAATCCATGATCAACTTCCTTTCGTAGTACCCTACCCCCAGGGGAATTCGAATCCCCGCTGCCTCCTTGAAAGAGAGATGTCCTGAACCACTAGACGATGGGGGCATGCTTGCCCGACCGCCACCATACCATGAACATAGTATGAACAGTTTTTTGAAATTGTCAATATAATGTAATGGTATGACTAGATCCGACGGATTTTTCCCTCTTCATGATTCTATAGAATTTTTGGATTTATTATATTTTATATTTATAATTTATAAATATAATATATAAATACATTTGAATCGCCATTCTTCTATTAATATTCAATTTTCATTATTTAATAAATTTATTTAATAAATAATGAAAAATTTCTATAAAATCAATAGTTTTCGGCTAGAATAAAGGATTAAACTTAATTTCTTCCACTTTCAGTCATGGATTCATTCATTGTTAAGATGGAATATGCCTATTTCTATCTTAAACTAAACCAGGAAATTACCAAACAACCGAGAAATCTGGAAAGAGGGGATCAACAAGTTATCAAAAATTATTTTTTCCGGTTCCGGAGACAAGTAGAATCTTTTCATCACATGATTCGATGAAATATCATGGGTCTATCCCGATTGTTATATGTATCAATCAATCAAGTGAATTTACTTCTGATGGTAGTCAATTAAAAAGTAATGAGGCCCAGTCTTGAAACAATTCATATTTATCAAATGTAATATCAATAAACCCATTTTTTGACCCTATACTCACTAGTTAAATCACAATTCTTGGGCCACTAGCAGCCGCTATGAGGCTATTGCATGTACTTATTATCCATCCATATATAATATGTAATGTACATGGATATATTTTATCCACACACATTCCGGAATTTAATCAAAGCGGCCCTTTTAACTCAGCGGTAGAGTAACGCCATGGTAAGGCGTAAGTCATCGGTTCAAATCCGATAAGGGGCTTTCGGTTGTTTCATAAAACTCAAGTCTTAGTATTCATATTTGAGCGGAGAATAGAGATACTATTTCTCTTTTTGGTAAGCAACTGTATAGAATAAGTTATCATTCTAATGAACTATGTTATAGGAGAGTTATAAAGTTTAACATTTGTTCATTATATTAGAATGAGAATTCATAATGAGAATAATGATAAGTCATATCTTTCATTACCAAATATTCCTACTTTACATTATGTCAATCAAATCCATTCTAAAGATTAGAAATCACTAAAATAAAAGTAAGTGGACTTGACCCATTGAATCATGACTATATCCACTACTCTGATATTCAAATTCAATAGAGATGAAATTGGAACAGCGGGTCTTTTTTATTTTCTTTCTTTGGCTTCCGCAAGAATTTGTCGCTATTTCCGATTAAAAATATTTTTTTTCTTGTTCTTAGATGTTCCGCAGGAATAAATTGCTATTCCGTTCCTACATAGATACAAATTTTCACAAAATAAGAGACATCTCCCTTTGATTCCAGAACAAGATAAATTTCTATCTGCATAATATCAGATTTATAGATCTACCAAATCATGTCTTTATTTTATAATTAGTTAGATACTAAATAGTTCCATATTGACACATCCAATAGTTTTGTTCCGACAATGTGACGGAGAATGTATACGAGAAAGAGACTCACATTTTGAATCTCCTATTATTCAATATTGTATTGAATTAAAGGTAAAGGAAAAAAATAGGAAATTTTCCTTTTTCTGACAGATAAAAGGAAAGTAGTAAAATATATGCTATT